AAGTTTCTATTGTTGTGGTGGATCCACAATTAATCCTATGGATCAGGATTGGAGTATTTTTTTATATCCTGTAGTTTTGACCCACGAATCGAGCCAAGTATCACACACAACCCCTTACTACCTCATCCCATCCTGTATATTGTCCTTTTCGGTCTATGTCGGAATAGAAATCGATTATTCGACGAGTTTTACGAAAAAATTCTTCATAAGCAAACGAACAAATAGTTCTTTTTTTTTTTTTTACAAATTTAACACGACATGGGAAACTCCTTTTTCTATTTCTAACCGAAAAAGGTTCCATCATATAATATATAATGAAGTGAGAGCCCGGATTCCCACAAAAAGGAATCGTTTCTTTCAATCCTCGTTCATTCTTAGTTATAGTTAATAATCCTAGTGATTGGATTTAGATGCTTATTCTGATAAGAAATGAAATATTCAAACGATTTGTTTTTTATTTTTATCGAATGACTATTCATCTCTTTTATTTTTATGTAAATTGGGGGCAAAAAAGCTCTATGGAAAAACGGTGGTTCAATTCAATGTTGTCTAATGAAGAGTTCAAATTCAGGTGTGGACTAAGTCAAGCAATGGACAGTCTTGGTCCTATTGAAAGTACCGGTGGAAGTAGAAGTAAAGACCAGGTTATAACTGATACGGGTAAAAACATTCCTCATTCGAGTGATAGTGGCAGTAATGTTGATCATTTATTTGGCGCTAGGAATATTCGGAATTTCATCTCTGATGACACCTTTTTAGTTAGGGATAGTAATGGGGACAGTTATTCCATATATTTTGATATTGAAAATCAGATTTTTGAGATTGACAATGATCCCTCGTTTCTGGATGAAGTAGAAAGTTCGTTTTATAGTTATCTGAATAATGAATCCAAGAGTGACGACCCCCACTCTGATCATTGCATGTATGATACTAAATATAGTTGGAATAATTACATTAATAGTTGCATTGACAGTTATCTTCGTTCTCAAATCCGTATTGATAGTAGCGACAATTACATTGATAGTTACATTTATGGCGAAAGTGGAAATAGTAGTGAAAGCAAAAATTACAATACTAATACAAAGGATAGTGATTTAACTCAAAGTTCGGATGATCTCGATGTAACTCAAAAGTACAGGCATTTATGGGTCCAATGCGAAAATTGCTATGGATTAAATTATAAGAAATTTTTTAAGTCAAAAATGAATATTTGTGAGCAATGTGGATCTCATTTGAAAATGAGTAGTTCAGATAGAATCGAACTTTTGATTGATCCGGGTACTTGGGGTCCTTTGGATGAAGACATGGTTTCTCTGGATCCCATTGAATTTCATTCGGAGGAGGAACCTTATAAAGATCGTATTGATTCTTATCAAAGAAAGACGGGATTAACTGAAGCTGTTCAAACAGGTATAGGTCAGCTAAATGGTATTCCCATAGCAATTGGAGTTATGGATTTTCAGTTTATGGGGGGTAGTATGGGATCTGTAGTAGGCGAGAAAATAACCCGTTTGATCGAATATGCTACAAATAAAGTTCTACCTCTTATTCTAGTGTGTGCTTCTGGAGGAGCACGTATGCAAGAAGGAAGTTTGAGCTTGATGCAAATGGCTAAAATATCCTCTGCCTTATATAATTATCAATTAAATAAAAGGCTATTTTATGTATCCATCCTTACATCTCCTACTACTGGTGGGGTGACAGCTAGTTTTGGTATGTTAGGGGATATCATTATTGCCGAACCCAACGCTTACATTGCATTTGCGGGTAAAAGAGTAATTGAACAAACATTGAATAAGACAGTACCTGAGGGTTCACAAACGGCTGAATACTTATTCTATAAGGGCTTATTCGACCCAATTGTACCACGTAATCCTTTAAAGGGTGTTCTGAGTGAGTTATTTCAGCTCCACACTTTCTTTCCTTTGACTTTGAATACAAATTCAATTAAGTAGCGTTTTTAAAATTATATTGTGAATTAATTATCAGAATCAAAGTTAAAATCAGAAGAATGAGGTTTGCGTTTTCTTTGGTGACATAAGATCTAATTGTAATAAAGAATCAAACAAAAATTGCCAATTGTTTTTACCATGTTCTTGATTAGTAATAGTAGTAATCAGACAGTAAGATAAAAGAGCGGATTGGATTCTTCTTTTCGCGAAATTAAGCAAGGTAAAATAAAACGAATTTCATGTTATCCTTTACGTATGTATAGATAATAGAAATAGAATTCAAATATATATCGAAATAGAAAGAGACGTCTTGCATTTTTATATATCTCCCGCCAACTCCCATTTTTACTAAAAATGGAGTCGGATTCTAACGAAAATCTTTCGGAAATTTGTAAGAAACTTTTTCTTTTTCATTTCGTTCTACATTACTTGCACTTATTATATACTCACTTATAGTTATAGTATAATTATTATAAGATATCTTTATAACACTATTAATAATAACAGGTACAAATATTTAATCGAGGTACCCATCCTATGACAACTCTTAACTTACCCTCTATTTTTGTGCCTTTGGTGGGTCTAGTATTTCCAGCAATTGCAATGGCTTCTTTATCTCTTCATGTTCAAAAAAACAAAATTTTTTAGATTTGATTGATGGGCCCCAACCCCACCCATTTCTTTTTCAAGGCTTAGACTTGGATCATAACACGAATAAATATTTATGGTATAAACTTCCTACGAATATACATGTGGAAAATGTACGGGTAAATGAATTCTAATTCGATATATATATTATAGTATAGGTTAAGATAAAAATAGATTGGAATCCGCCGATGCCGATGTCTGAACCGGAAGTCCATATATCTAAATGTATGTAGATCTCCATAGGAGAGTCTAAGAAGGGGATGTTCTTATTTTAGATCGAACCAATTCAATTTGATGAATTATCCCGAAAGGTTCACGCCCGAATAGTGCTAGTTGATGAGAGTTACTTCGGAAACAAAAAAAAGAGTAAAGTCAAATTCGTTTGGGTTATTCTCTCAATTTCAATAAAAAGCACCTGGATCTAGTATGAGTTGGCGATCAGAACATATATGGATAGAACTTATAGCGGGATCTCGAAAAACAAGTAATTTCTGCTGGGCTTTTATCCTTTTTTTCGGTTCATTAGGATTTTTGTTGGTTGGAATTTCCAGTTATCTTGGTAGAAATTTGATATCTTTATTTCCATCTCAGCAAATCCTTTTTTTTCCGCAAGGGATCGTGATGTCTTTCTATGGAATCGCGGGTCTTTTTATTAGTTCCTATTTGTGGTGCACAATTTCGTGGAATGTGGGTAGTGGTTATGATCGATTCGATCGAAAAGAGGGAATAGTGCGTATTTTTCGTTGGGGATTTCCTGGAAAAAATCGTCGCATCTTCCTCCGATTCCTTATGAAAGAAATTCAGTCCATCCGAATAGAAGTTAAAGAGGGTATTTATGCCCGCCGTGTCCTTTATATGGAAATCAAGGGCCGGGGGTCCGTTCCTTTGACTCGTACCGACGAGAATTTGACTCCGCGAGAAATTGAACAAAAAGCTGCGGAATTGGCCTATTTCTTGCGTGTACCAATTGAAGTATTTTGAAATGATAAAAAGCTTTCTTTCCTTTCTTATCATTATCAGAAGGAAAATCCTCTCCCCCTTTCGATAGTTATAGCATAAAGCATAACTTATTTATTAACGGAGGGTTTACTCATAATGCTCATTCAAGCCAAAGTAGACGTATATGGTATGGAACAGCCATAAAAAACGAAATTTATTTATTGTTATTATTTCTTCACTTGAAGCTGAAGCGGGCTCTTACTTTTTTTTCTTTTCTTTCTAGATTCAAGAATTAACCAACGAATCGCAAAACAAACAAACGGGGACTAGATTCGTAGGTTCGATACCTTGTAATAGAACTCATGCTTAATAGAAATCTTAGATCATATGGAATCGACGAAAGGGGCGGGTTCATTAAAAATTCACAGACGAAAAAAATGGCAAAAAAGAAAGCAGTCACTCCCCTTCTATATCTTGTATCTATAGTTTTTTTGCCCTGGGGGATCTCTCTCTCATTTCAAAAAAGTCTGGCATCTTGGGTTACTAATTGGTGGAATACTACACAATCCGAAACCTTTTTGAATGATATTCAAGAAAAGAGTATTATAGAAAAATTCATGGAATTAGAGGAACTCATCTTGTTGGATGAAATGATAAAAGAATACCCGGAGACATATCTACAAAAACTGAGTATAGGAATCCACAAAGAAACGATCCAATTAATCAAGATGCACAACGAGGGTCGGATCCATACGATTTTACACTTCTCGACAAATATAGTCTGTTTCGTTATTCTAGTTGGTTATTCTATTCTAGGTAATGAAGAACTTGTTATTCTTAACTCGTGGGTTCAGGAATTCCTATATAACTTAAGCGACACAATAAAAGCTTTTTCTATTCTTTTATTAACGGATTTATGTATCGGATTCCATTCACCCCACGGTTGGGAACTAATGCTGGGTTCTGTCTACAAAGATTTTGGATTTACTCATAATGATCAAATTATATCGGGCCTTGTTTCCACTTTTCCAGTCATTCTAGATACAATTTTAAAATATTGGATCTTCCGTTATTTAAATCGTGTATCTCCGTCACTTGTAGTGATTTATCATTCAATGAATGACTGAAAAAGATATTAATCCAAATATATTTATTCTAATATTTGTTATGGACATAAGCAAGGCGTTTAAAACTGTACTTCCTCGTTCTATTTAGACCCATCCGGGGATTCCTCCTATATTCCAGTAAAATTATTTCAGTAAATAGCAGAATCTTGGATAGGAAACTAACTATATTAGCGACCTACCTAATTTATTGTAGAAATTTTCGGTATCAATGATTGAACCATGCAAACTAGAAAAACCCCTTTTTATTGGATAAAAGAACAGATTACTCGATCCATTTCCGTCTCGCTTATGATCTATATAATAACTCGGACATATATTTCAAATGCGTATCCCA